CCCCTTTTTTTTCTTTTCTGCTTTTCTGACGGACCAATCACTTCCTGAAAGAATCTTATCCTTCGCATTATTTCTATTTTTTTTTTCTTTATTAATAAATAATAGAATAATAAAATCAAATACTATTTTAATATCCATTTCTATATTCTATTCTATAATAGATATAGAATAGAAAATCTAATTCTATATAGAATAGAAATAGAATGGCGAATCTAATGAATGATTCATGAAAAACGGAAAGATCCCTCGTCTCTAATCATACCATTCCATTATATTGACAATTTCAAAAAACTGTTCATACTATGATCATAGTATGATGGCAGTTGGGCAAGTATGCCCCCATCGTCTAGTGGTTCAGGACATCTCTCTTTCAAGGAGGCGGCGGGGATTCGACTTCCCCTGGGGGTAGGGTACTACGAAAGGGAGTTGATCGTGGATTACCAATAAGCCTAAAAGAAAATGGATTCTTCCTGGGTCGATGCCCGAGCGGTTAATGGGGACGGACTGTAAATTCGTTGGCAATATGTCTACGCTGGTTCAAATCCAGCTCGGCCCAACAATTCGCCAATCTACCACGAGATGGTATAACCCCCTTGTCCTTCAGAAATACCTGATACGGAGGAATAAAAAAGAATCAAATTTTCTGCTAGATCCCTTATTTCCCTGGGATTGTAGTTCAATTGGTCAGAGCACCGCCCTGTCAAGGCGGAAGCTGCGGGTTCGAGCCCCGTCAGTCCCGACGGATCCAATAAGTACAAGTACATCAATTCATCTCTCCCCTTATCTGTGAAAGGGGGGGGACAGGGAGCAGAATTTCATTCCCAAGGGGGTTCTTTTTTCTTTCCTTTGCCGTTTCGCATTTCTCATCAAACAAATAGGGGAATTTTCATTACTTCAACTAGTACCGATTGGTAGGAGAAAGACATATGTAGATTGGTACAATTATTAGGAGCATTGTAGTTAGTATTCCAAGAGATACTGAGCCCGCTTTTTCGATTGCTCCCGACCCATGTAATGGAATAGAGGACTTTATGTTTCTCGGGCGCACATACACAAATGGAATTCATTTCTTGTACAATACAAAATGAAATTAACATAATTCCCCTGATAGAATACTTTTCCAGATTAAACAATCTCCCCTTATGGCTCCGGTTTTGTTTGTCTAACCTCAATTACTAATGTGAAGTAGTGTAGTGATTCACGTTGAAAAATCTATTTCATTTAAATTGCACACTGAGCTTTTGATATATGTGTCCCAGTACTAGTAACCTACGGAAGGATGGTAAAAGAAAGATAAAGATCATCCCACCCCTTTAGCAAGGGCATGCATATTTTTTTTCCTTCCTTTTTCTATTTTTGGGGGCTCATCGAAGAAAGAACGAACTCTAAACTAAAATAGTGAATTTGATGTAATATTACATCTTTTATCCCGGGACTCATCTTTATCACATTTCTTTGTCTTCCAAGAAAACTAGATCATTAAAAAAACGGAATTTAGAACGTAACTCCTTTCTTTTTCCACTTCGCTTCTATTGTTTGTTGGGGGTTTGTGACTAATGGAAACGGACGGGTGGTCAGATGATACTTCATCCGATGATTGTACAAGGAAGACGTAAGGTAGGTTATAGAAAAGTAAAGAACATAAATGATAAATAAAGGAATTTTGGATTGGGCCAGGAATCCAATTTTGGATTCGGTATGGATAAAAGATCTTCCTATGTTATACTATTCAATTCTCGACGACGAATTGATTTGATAGCTCGGATATTGTTATTCATGATATTGCTCCGATTCAAGATCATCGAGAGGTAATTCATTTATTGAAGTGACAGGCGAAAGATTTATCATCTCTATGGGATTAAATCCCGAGTTATTGTGAAGTAAAAAAAAAACGATGAGATTATGGAAGTAAATATTCTTGCATTTATTGCTACTGCACTGTTCATTCTAATTCCTACTGCTTTTCTACTTATCATTTACGTAAAAACAGTCAGTCAAAATAATTAATTAATTTGAATGAAACTTGACTTCTGAGTTCTTATCAATGGTTGAAGAAATAAAATGAAAAGGATTCCAATTTCACGTCTTAAATGAAATGAGCGGACTATAATCGGCAGTATTCTATGAGATCCGATAGTATGGTAAGAAAGAAATGGATGAATCTTTCTTTCTACCATACTATCTATTAGTGTTATTGTAGTGTGTAAAGTTATACAGTGTATAAAGATAGAGGCTTAATATAGATCAATCTACAATATTATCTTCATATATGTAGATATCAATTCAATTCAATATATGCAATTGACGTAGGACCCAATTCTATTTCTTTGATACATCTATTTGTTCCCATCAATATGAAATAACCGTCTTACTCTTATAGAAATGAAGATCTTTTTTATTATATAGTTCAAAACGCATTGTAGAACGATCTATAAAACAATTGATAGAGTTTGATTCCTCCACTCAATTAGTAGTAGCTCTAGAGTCCACTTCTTCCCCA